GTAAACTACAGTCATCGTTTACTAGCTATTTTGCTTCAAGTTTTGAAAAAGTTGAAGATTTAGTTACGATTCGAAACCTACTTTGTACTGCATCCATGGATCTCTTATTCCTACTTATGCAAGGATTAATATTCTAATCCAATTCCATTCAAAAATTATGTTTCGCAATTAAATAATCCACTTTCTCATTTTCTAAGTGAGCGTTGGATACAAATCACGAGAATCTATATTTTTCTCGACTCTGTTATTGAGAAGTAAAGGGTTTAATCCTTTTTATAAAAAATAAAGTTTTTGCTCGGAATATGAGTCAAACCGAAAGCAAAGACCCTTTAACTCTTAAAGGGGTTAATAAAACGAATCACACTTTTACCACTAAACTATACCCGCCACAATGCAATTATTGCATACAACCGGTCCTTTTGTCCAATAGGGAAATGGGACATAATCCAGCTAAGATCATCCCCGACCCAAATAAGAAAAATTCGAGTGTTGATCTCCCTTTTTTCGTTTTCGACACACGAAATAATGTTTCTTTACTCTCTTTACTTGTGCTTGAAAATATTTCCTATTGAATTTTTTATTTCGATCAATTTCTATTTCTAATTTTAGAATATAATTTTCTAATAGAAAATGTTAATTTCTATTTATATATTATTAATTTATTATTATTAATTTATAGAAAAATTATAAAAATAAATAACACTAATAACCATTTTGATAACCATTTTGATTTTCAAATAATCTAAAATAAATTATTCGAAATCATCATTCTATCTAGAAATTGGTTGGAACAAAAAAAGGCCCGGCTAGGGACTGCCCGGGCCCGCCCGTGGCAATAAGAAGGGCCTGTCGAACAAAATCAACGCAAGGGGCTCTGTGGTCTTCTTTAGTTTTATTTTTAGATAGTTGACACTTTCGAGTCCTTATACCTTCTTATACCTTAATATAATATGTTACTTAATATGTTATTTATATTTATAATATGTTATATATATGTTATTTATCACAATGAAATTTTTTATAAAAGTTTTCGATATTTATTACATATTAAAATAGTAAAATACTAGATAGAAAAAAATTTTCTTACTTTTTGTCTAATCTAATCTAACATAGTTATTATCTTTGTGAATTAGGAGAGATGGCTGAGTGGACTAAAGCGTCGGATTGCTAATCCGTTGTACGAGTTATTCGTACCGAGGGTTCGAATCCCTCTCTTTCCGTTTTTGTTGATGACTTGATTTTTTCCAATTTTTAAAATCCTTTGTTCTTAGTTAATCATCCAATTCTAATAAAATGGAAAAAAGAACCCCCTTTTATTCTTCACGTCCGGGATTACGCGCGGGATCATTAGAGAGGAATCCAAAGATGAAGAGAGAGACAAAAAATATCACTACTGTGTAAACGAAGAGTTTGAGAGTAAGCATTACACAATCTCCAAGATAATTTTTTTTTTTGAAAAAAGAGAATAGATCCTCCAATTTCTACCAAATATGCTATTTAGATAGCAAGAAACTTGGTTGTTTATAGAAATCAAAAATAGAAATCAAAAGAATTTCAAAAAGTTATTTTGAATAAAAGCTTTTCATTAACCAAAATGTCTTTCCCACTCCCCATTAAATATTCTTATCTTTGTGAATTAAAATAGTAAAATACTAGATAGAAATTTTTTAATTTTTATAATTAATATTGTTTTAATTTGAATACGATAGGACTTTGACTGAACAATGGGTGAAAAACGATAAGAACAAAACGGGGTAAACCTAATTTATCGTCACTATCAAAAAGAAGTTCAATGTTTGAATCGGGGAGGGGTTCACACTCTAAAACTTATCTGATCTTAGTAATTGTTAGAATGTTTTCTCGAATAAATATAAATAATAAATCATGAATTTTCTAGTAGATTATTAAATTAAAGATGTCATCGAAAACTTACAGCAGCTTGCCAAACAAAAGCTAAGAGAAAAAAGAAGACAGGTATGGCTGGCATAACATCTACAATTGGATTCAAAAAAGCATAGGCCTCGGGCAATTTTCCGAAGAAAAAACTATGTGAATAAAGGTTGGAATTAAGACAGATACAAATCAAACTAAAGATATTAAGCATAACATACATTTTTTTCTTGAACATAATTGTATTTTGATTGAGTTATTGAGATAAGGAAAAGGGAAAAATTACGATGGACAAAAAATTCTTCTTTTGAACCGATAGAATCCAAAATTCTCCAATTCTCAAAAGAGAATAGAAGAAATCATACTTTCATACAATATCTTAATTGAATTATAACTAATGATCAATAAAGGAAGTTAAATTCTAGATTTACACCTATTCAAATGTTCGTAAGAATTCTAGCGATATTTCAATTGGAGTTGACAACTAACTAATACAAATATTACGCTTAAATTAGCGTTGACTAAAAATCGAAATGGGGCGTGGCCAAGCGGTAAGGCAACGGGTTTTGGTCCCGCTATTCGGAGGTTCGAATCCTTCCGTCCCAGAGGATAGCCTATCTTATAATAGAAAAACTTATCTTATAATAGAAAAAAGAAGGTTCTGTTTAAATTGAAAGTTGAATTTTCGGTGGAATGCACTTCGGTCTTCTAATTTTTAGCCATACTCTTTTTCATAAACGAAACCCAATCTAGTTCAAACGGGTGTAATTTAATCAATTAAGGATCCAGTTAAGGTGGGAACATGGATTATGAGAATTGAATTCAAAAACAAAGTTGATCATATGTTCAAGACCTTTCTATTTAGGGTTAATTAAGTTTGTTATTTGGAAACACCCTTTGTTCCATATCGATTTTTGATTTTATTAAAAATGAAATTTTTAGTAATTATCTATTACTGTTTGTCAACAGATCATAAGTAAATGGGAGAGTATAAGTATTTATCCATTTTTCTGAATTTTCGATTTTGTTACGAATTGAATTCACTTAAACTTAATAGCAGCTTAAACTTAATAGCAGTAAGTGTCGGTGCCCTTTAGGTTAAGGTTAAATAGGTTAAAATAAAAAAACGTAGTAGCAACTTAATTGGAATTTGGACTTCCTTAGTTTGGTAGCTAGTAAGTTTGTATCCTCAATCATCCCTTTCTTTTCTATTACGTCCCATCAGTCCCATAGAATGGGTGACCGGATAAGAGTTAATCATTATAATCGAAGGTATTAATATATCTGCGTCTGCCCGACAAAACAAAAATTTAACAAAGATTTAGTGTTATATTCTATCTAACCAATGTATTTTGAATAGAATTTTTATATCATTTTTTTTTTCGTTCCTTATTTCGTATTTGGTCCAGATAAAAAATGTAAATTTCAGTAACACTTTATCTTCCTATTCTTGCTTTTATCTTCCTATTCTTGCTATAGAATATAATCGAAACTATAGAATATAATAGAAAGGAAGTAAAAGTTTATACTATATATTTAGTGTTGTATTTTATTAGAATAACAAATTTCATATTAAAATAACATAATATAATTAAAATGAAATAACAAAAGTTTTTTTAGTTTGTGACAAAGGTTTGTGATCCGACATTTTGAATATATACGATTTAGAACGGTGGCAGGGCTGTTGTTCAGTTAATTTACTAGATATGAAAATAATCCTTTTTCCTACTTTTTGTTGTATCTAGTTTATTATTGATTATTGAATTAATATTCAAATATTAAACCAGGGACTTAGACTTATTTTTTTTTTTCGATGATGATCAAACTATTTTAATAATTTTTAAATTAATAATAATTAAAAAAATGAATTTACGCCTGTCTATATGTCTATATAGAAGAAAAGCGTATAGATTCGGACGTATACAAAATAATTGAACCAATGACTATTCATGATTTCACAATTGAATCAATTCCATACCAATTCCAAATTCAGAGGAATGTTATGCTAAAACTTCGTTTGAAACGATGTGGTAGAAAGCAACGTGCGACTTGAAGGGCCCGATCCATTGTGGATTCTTTCTTTTATCCACCATTTTCTATTTCTATATTAAGTGAAGGTGCTCATGACTCGACATCAGTTGGTAATGGAAATAGCCCATGGTGGAGCTCGAGCAGAACGTATTAATTCATTTTTCGGAGCAAGAATCTAGGGTTAATGCAAATCAATAACTTGGAACAACTTCGTGAATATCTTTTAGATATAAAAATCGAAAGGATCTGATTCGATCAAATTCTCCAGTAAAAAGGAAAATTGGTTGGAATTAATCAAACATTTTCGATCTAAAGTGTATCACACGGGAATCAACCGTTCGTAAGATTCTTGGATATAAGTAAATCCAAAATAAGGGGTATGTTGCTACCATTTTTAAAGGATTAAGAAGCACCGAAGTAATGTCTAAACCTAATGATTGATAAAGGATCCCAAAACAAGGAAACACCGTCTCAACAACTGCTTGCTCAGATTTAAGAATCCAAATCTCGTTTTGATTTTTAAACGAGAGACAAACGAAATGTCGGTTGTAAAGACCACTCAATAAATGAAATTGCCTAACTATTATTCCTTGGGCTATTTAAGAGTTATTTAATTTGAGTTATGAGTCCGAATTAGCGCTTTTTTTCTTCTTCGTTCTTGAAAATGAAAAAAAGATAAAAAAAGATTGAAATCATAGTCTAATTGATTTGATGATTTTCTAGATCCTTTTGTCATTTATTTTGTCATTTTTTAGTATTAGAATTTTCATTTTATACTTATACATAGATAAAAAAACTTTGGATCCAATTCTTTTTTCTCGAGCCGTACGAGGAGAAAACTTCCTATACGTTTCTGGGGGGGGGTATTATTCATTTACATCTATCTCAATGAGCTGTCTATCGAATCGTTGCAATTGATGTTCGATCCCGAAGAGAAGGAAAAGCTCTTCAAAACGTGGGTTTTTATGATCCGATAAAGAATCAAACTTATTTAAATATTCCTGCTATTCTATATTTTCTTGAAAGGGGTGCTCAACTTACAGGAACCGTTCAGTATCTTTTGAAAAAGGCGTGGGATT